TCTTTCGACTCATTTGGCTCTCCTACTCAATTACTTAAGAAAAATTCTAATATCTTTTTATAAATGTAATGAGCCTATCCTCTCTTCTTTGTTTGTTCATATTTTCATATGCAAAAAAATATATAAACAAATGCCAAATCAAAATATTCAGAGGACTCTTCTGACAAAAATATGTAATTGTCAACAAAGTTGTTTCTTTTTTTTCTTCAAATCCAAAAAACTCTTCTTACTTCTACATAGGTCGTCGATTCAGCATTGGATAAAAGGGGGAAATACCCATTTTTACAATAACAATAACGGTTCAAAACCATTTTATGATTTATGAATAGGAGTGTTCTCTATCCATAAAATATTCATTTTGAACCATCTCCATATTAACATAGAGGGTGAAAGAGTACCGCGCCGCGTCTAGACTTCAAACAGTTTGCTTTAACCATATTCATATTAATGGCCACACATTATTGGTTGATAGAGAATCAAAAAAAAATTACCAATGAATCACGAAATGCTATGGTTCTTATCCAGAATCTCTTAATTTATTCCGAAGTCATTCGTGAGATCGTGAACCTTTCTAGTTATAACGAAAAAGGTACAGCTGGGTGGATCCAACATATTCTTGAAATAAACAACCCGCACACACTCCCTTTCCAAAAAAGATCAATACACCAAGCACTACACTTAGATTTATTAGATTTGTTGAAAAAATATCGGTATTAAACCCGAAACTCCCGGCAGATGGCCAATAGCCCAAAGAAACGAAAGAATCGGTTACATTTTTCATATGATCTCCTATAGACTAAATAGATAGACTAAAAAATCGAATAGAGTTATTTTTGTATCACTTCGCCCCTCTTTTTTATTTATTTCCTATTTTAAATTAAAAAAAGTATTTGATTTATGTGAACTATCCCCCTTGTGGCAATCCTTAGTTTCCCCTGGACTCCGAAGGGGAAGGATGAAAGGGAATGGGTATACTAATCTCTCACCCACAAATCAAACCTTCCCACAGGTTATTTTGTCAACGAATAAGTAAGTGTAGGAGTGAAATCTTAATAGAATTAGAAAAAGGAAATAATTAGTTCAAGGCAATAAAATAGGGATTCTTCACATTAAACAAAAGGATTCGCAAACAAAAGCGCTAATGCTACAACCAGTCCATAAATTGTTAAAGCTTCCATAAAAGCTAGACTAAGCAATAGAGTACCTCGTATTTTTCCCTCTGCCTCAGGCTGTCTCGCGATACCCTCTACAGCTTGACCCGCAGCAGTCCCTTGCCCAACTCCGGGCCCAATAGAAGCAAGCCCTACAGCCAACCCAGCAGCAATAACGGAAGCGGCAGAAATCAGTGGATTCATGATAAGTTCCCTCGTACCAAAAAAAGAAATGGTTAATGATACAATCAACCAACGAATTATGACTTAATAATTCCGTCGGTAGCATTTCGAAGTAACTAAGAACTTCGAGTTAAATTATGAAGTAATAGTATTAGTGCATAATTCAAGCTATTTTTTTTAGTTTCTGTTTCTATCCACAGAGTCTTTGTGAATCCAGACGACTTTCGATCTTCCATTTCTTGGTTCCGAACTCTTATTTTCGTCCACCCTTTTCTGAATTTCATCTATTTATTTAGTCAATTCACAGTCACAAGGAGACGGAAAGGGAAGGGCTTCTATTGTTATTAGAATCCCTGCCAAAATTCATAGGAGGCGGGTGGCAAATAAAATATCTCTTTAGTTCATATAGAATCAGTCAATATCTAATATCACATATACGTGTCTTTCTTCCATAACGTAAACCAAGCATTCATCTTAGATTCAATCGGATTCGAGAATCAATTATCGAAATATCTACAAGAGTTGACTTATTTATAGTTTATAGCCATTCAATTACATATACCTACCCTCTCCAAACCAACCCATTTTTTATGAATTAGGTTTTTGTGTAAATTCTTTTTTTTTTTTTTCTTTATCATTATTCCAATGTATCCAATCTAAATGGACAAATTGGTTAGTCCAAATAATTGCATAGAAATATTATTATTTGATTGATCTAAGTTCATACAATTTGTTATTTATTGTATTACTATTTTCGTTTGGTCAATCGTTGAATAAAACAACTGAAATGGGAATTCTTCGCTTTTTTTTTTATTTTATATTTAATTCTTTTATTTAATATTTAATCACACGTCCTAAATACAGGCATTCATATTGAATATTCTAATTCTTTTTTTATTTGAATATTGAACTTGAACTATTGAATAATGAGATAGAAATCGAATATTGGTTGAGGAGAGGTATGATATTAAGTGGACGAAAGAGAACTTTAGGAAAAAGATCTTTTCGATCTCTTTCCTTTTTTACACCTATCTAATATCGTAATTTTTTTGCTATTACTCTATATCGTATATGGCCTAGTTGTAGATTCCCTAAGTAAATTTTATTGAACCAAAGAAACGTTAGTTTGAAAAAACTATTTCAATGATGGCCCTCCATGGATTCAC